TGAAAGAAAGAGAGAAAAAGGATATCAATGATATAGAATTCTAATATGTAAGGTCTATGAGTCATGTCATAAACGGTAGTGTAATAAAGCATCAATAGTAATTAATCCATAATTAGATAACCATATTGATCGAACAAACAAATCAAGAGCCCCGAGTCACTAAAAACTGAGAAGGTTGACTAAAGAAAAAAAAAACAAAATGGAATTGGAATTAGAGGCTCCATTGTACAATTGAGACCTAACCATTAAGCGAGAAGCGATGGGAACGACGGAACCTGTGAATGCCTAAGATTTTATTAAAAACAAATCTTAATGATTCATTAGGTGGGATGGCGGAAGGAACCAAAAACCAATCCATTTATTCTGAGGAATCATGTTCTGAGGAGTCATGGGCTAACCCTACATTACATCTGAAATAGATAATGAAAGAGTAAATATTCGCCCGCGAAAATTTGGATTTTATTGGATTTCTAAATAGGGGCCAATCCGATATGGTAATAAAAGGAAAAACAAAATAAAGATTCGTTAGAACCTTATAACATAAGAAAACAACATTATCTATTTATATCTAGATAACAAGAATTGTCTATAATAGAAAAAAAAAAAGAATATTTGTAACAAAGAATACTTGTTTAGTTATATATCAAAACAAGATATACAAATTTCCAATAAACCAATAGATTAGATGAAATCTCAAAAAGTCCCACCACGATTCGATATATTATTCATGAAATCCATGTATATTTATATTCTATTTTAATCGTTTCATTCGCGAGGAGCCGTATGAGGTGAAAATCTCATGTACGGTTCTGTAGTAGAGATGGAATTGAGAAAAAACCATCAACTATAACCCCAAAAAAACCAGATTCCGTAAACAACATAGAGGAAGAATGAAAGGAATATCCTCTCGGGGTAATCATATTTGCTTCGGTAGATATGCTCTTCAAGCACTTGAACCCACTTGGATCACATCTAGACAAATAGAAGCAGGGCGGCGAGCAATGTCACGAAATGCCCGCCGCGGTGGAAAAATATGGGTACGCATATTTCCAGACAAGCCGGTTACAGTAAGACCTACAGAAACACGTATGGGGTCAGGAAAAGGATCTCCCGAATATTGGGTAGCTGTCGTTAAACCGGGTAGAATACTTTATGAAATGGGCGGAGTCACAGAAAATATAGCCAGAAAGGCTATTGCAATAGCAGCATCCAAAATGCCTATACGAACTCAATTCATTATTTCGGCATAATAATTAAAACCAAAGGAAAGAGGTCTTTGGGATGAAAAAAAAACAATTGCAATTGTAGGTTTATTTTTTTTTTTTTTTTTGATACACAATATTTCTTTTTTTTTTACTTTGCCCTTTGCACTGAAAGAACAGAGAAAAAAAATGATATGATTCAACCTCAAACCCATTTGAATGTAGCCGATAACAGCGGGGCCCGCGAATTGATGTGTATTCGAATCATAGGAACTAGTAATCGACGATATGCCTATATTGGTGACGTTATTGTTGCTGTAATCAAGGAAGCAGTACCAAATACACCGTTAGAAAGATCAGAAGTGATCAGAGCTGTAATTGTACGTACTTGTAAAGAACTCAAACGTAACAACGGTATGATAATACAATATGATGATAATGCTGCAGTTGTCATTGATCAAGAAGGAAATCCAAAAGGAACTCGAATTTTTGGTGCGATCGCTCGGGAATTGAGACAGTTAAATTTCACTAAAATAGTTTCATTAGCACCCGAAGTATTATAAGACGAGACTATGATATATTTATAGTATTTAAATGAAATAGATTAATTAATAGATTGATTATGTCTCACGCATATACCTTTTTTTTTGTAATTATTAGAAAAATAATAAAAAAATTCTAATTATATTATTATTTATTATTATTAAAAAATTCAAAAATAAATAAATAAAAAAATAAATATAATATATAAATATTAAATAATAAATATGAAATATCAAAATATCAATATAAATATTAAATAGAAAAATATCAATATAAAAAAAATATAGAATAAATTAAATAGAATAATTAAAATATATTAATAAAAATCAAATAATAATGAATTTTAATAATTAATAAAAGAGCATGTTGATTATATCAAAAGTCAAGGGCAATAATCATTTTAGTTTATCATGGGTAAGGACACCATTGCTGACATAATAACCTCTATACGAAATGCTGACATGAATAGAAAAGGGACGGTTCGAATACCATCTACTAACATCACCGAAAACATTGTTACAATACTTTTCCGAGAAGGTTTTATTGAAAACGTGAGAAAACATAGGGAAAGCAACAAATATTTTTTAGTTTTAACTCTACGGCATAGAAGAAATAGGAAAGGGTCATATAAAACTATTTTGAATTTAAAACGAATCAGTAGACCCGGTCTACGAATCTATTCTAATTATCAACGAATTCCTAGAATTTTAGGAGGTATGGGGATTGTAATTCTTTCTACTTCTCGAGGTATAATG